TCTATTTATTAGATTAGAAATTTGTATATTTTTTATTTGTCTATCTTATTATTTGTCTATCTTATATAGATAATTATGTACTTATATAGATAATTATGTATTCTATTTCTATATACTATATAGAAATTCATAGAGAATTCTAAATTTATAGATAATTATTTCTATTTTTGGTTTTAGTCTATTTTTAATTTTTAGATAATGTTCTTTTAATCTTATAACAAGTCTGTATTTATTATGATTATTAGATCAGATCGCTTAAAATTTAGAAATCAAATAATATAAAATAAAAATCTTCGCGGGCGAATATTTACTCTTTCAATATTTACTTCATTTGTAGGGTTAACCCATGACCTCTAAATGGATTGTCTCTTGGTTCGTTTCGCCATCCTACCCAATAAATCATTAAGATTCATTTTCAATAAAATCTTATATATTCATAGGTTCCATCGTTCCCATCGCTTTTCGATTAATGGTTAGGTCTTAATTATACAATGGAGCCCCTCCCTAATGAATTTGTTTTTGAGTCAATGTTCTTAGTCTTTATTGACCCGAGGCTCTTGATTTTTGTGTTCTATGAATGGGATTCATTTAATTATGAATCAATCGATATTGATGCTTTATTACATTGGCTTTTATGATATGACCTATAGACCTTACACATATTGGAATCCTATATCATTGATATTCTTTTTCTCTCTTTCTCTCATCCTTCCATTTATCTGCATAATTTTTTATTTTGCTTTACAATTCATAATCAGATTGGTTTTTAGTTTATTTATGCAAAAAAGATTTCAATTGCTACAATGAAATGACCAATAGATTCTATCTTGACTGTGACTACTTTTTTTGATCCAGATCCAGATAATGTGAAGCGATGAGTTGGTTATAAATTCTATATTTATACTTATTAATTCATTAGTTCATAGTATGCATTGGTCTGTTTTTTTTTTTTATTTTGACCTTTGAAAAACCAACGAGTCACACACTAAGCATAGCATATTAAATAATCAATCGAATTTTTTATTTTATTCAACCTTATAGAATTAGAATTCTTTCATTCTTTTTTTTTTTTTTTTTTTTTTGGCAAAAAAAAAAAAGAATGAAAGAATTTGTCATTTTTTGTTCTATCAATGAATAGAATGTAAAGACAAGTTAAGTAAGGGTTTACTATTCCTCGTCTACAAATATCCAAATTTTTATACCTAAGACCCCATAAATAGTTCTAACTGTATAAGAACAATAATTAATTTTAGCTCGAAGAGTTTGTAGAGGAACCCTGCCCTCTCTAACCCATTCGGCGCGTGCAATTTCTTTTCCATCAAGACGCCCTGCAATTTGTACTTGAATTCCTTTTGTATTGCTCTGCTCAGTTAATTCAATAGCCTTTTTCATTGCTTTGCGAAATGAAACTCGATTCTTTAATTGTCCGGCTATAAATTCTGCAAGAACATTCGGGTGCATGTAAGGGTTTTCAATTCTTGTAATAGAAATGTTGAGTTTTCGGTTCATACAATTAAGTTCTTTTTGTACATTTATCTGTAATTCTTTGATCCTTTTAGGTTTACCTTCTGTTAAAAATTTTGGGAATCCTAAATAGATTATAACTTGAATCACATCGATTCGTTTTTGAATCTCTATATGTCCAATTCCTTCAACACCAGAAGAAATTTTCATATTTTTTTGTACATAATTTTTGATACAATTTCTTATTTTTTGATCTTCTTGCAGACCCTCAAAAAATTTTTTTGGTTGTGCAAACCAAATAGAATAATGATCTTGGGTTGTACCAAGTCTGAAACCAAGTGGATTTATTTTTTGTCCCATAATCCCCCACTAGTATATATATCATCAAATGTCATATGTGTGTACTTAGTTTTATTTATCCTTATACGTCTCGGTTTTTTTAAGTATATGTTATATTTTTCATATTCTTCGTAGAAAATCTTCTTCATATTCTTCATATGATATATCCTCCAATACAATACTTATATGGCAAGTCGGTCTTTTTATCAGATAACTTCGTCCTCGAGCCCGAGGTTTAAATTTTTTCATAGTAGCACCTTCGTTGACTTCGGCTTTGCTAATGACTAAACTGGCTTCGTTCAAACCCATATTGTGACTAGCATTGGCTGCTGCGGAATAAACCAATTTAAAAATGGGATAACATGCTCGATAAGGCATTAGTTCGAGTATCATAAGTGTTTCCTCATAGGAACGTCCACGAATCTGATCAATTATTCTTCGCGCTTTGTGAGCAGACATAGATATATAGAACCCTGAAGCGGATGCTTCATATGGGTTCTTTTTTCTCTTCTTTATCATAGGGTTTACTTTACCTCTTACTCTTAATCTTAATTCTTACTCTTAAAATTGAATAAAATATAAAAAGAAATATAAATAATAAACTAATAATGAATAATAAACTAATAATGAACGATAAGCATCTATATTTTCCTTTTCAAATTCTAATATTTATTAATTTTTAAGGAATTAACGACGA